GTTGATGTAGCTTAATGACAAAGCAAAGCACTGAAAATGCTTAGATGGATATATTATCCCATAAACATAAAGGTTTGGTCCTGGCCTTATAATTAGTTAGAGGTAAGATTACACATGCAAACATCCGTAAACCGGTGTAAAATCCCTTAGACATTTATTTAAAATTTAAGGAGAGGGTATCAAGCACATTAAATAGCTTAAGACACCTTGCCTAGCCACACCCCCACGGGACTCAGCAGTGATAAATATTAAGCAATAAACGAAAGTTTGACTAAGCTATACCTCTTAGGGTTGGTAAATTTCGTGCCAGCCACCGCGGTCATACGATTAACCCAAGTTAATTATTCTCGGCGTAAAACGTGGTAACTGTAACAAAAAAAAATAGAATTAAAATCCAACTTATATGTGAAAATTCATTGTTAGGACTTAAACTCAATAACGAAAGTAATTCTAATTTTTACTAACACGATAGCTAAGATCCAAACTGGGATTAGATACCCCACTATGCTTAGCCCTAAACCTAAATAATTAAATAACAAAAATATTTGCCAGAGAACTACTAGCCATCGCTTAAAACTCAAAGGACTTGGCGGTACTTTATATCCCCCTAGAGGAGCCTGTTCTATAATCGATAAACCCCGCTATACCTTACCATCTCTTGCTAATTCAGCCTATATACCGCCATCTTCAGCAAACCCTAAAAAGGTAGCAAAGTAAGCACAAGAACAAACATAAAAACGTTAGGTCAAGGTGTAGCCAATGAGATGGGAAGAAATGGGCTACATTTTCTTTTAAAAGAACATTACGAAGCCCTTTATGAAATTAAAGGGTGAAGGCGGATTTAGTAGTAAATTAAGAATAGAGAGCTTAATTGAATGGAGCAATGAAGTACGTACACACCGCCCGTCACCCTCCTCAAACTAAATTAACTTAACTATACATAATTATTAAAATACAATTTACTAGAGGAGATAAGTCGTAACAAGGTAAGCATACTGGAAAGTGTGCTTGGAATAATCATAGTGTAGCTTATTATAAAGCATCTGGCTTACACCCAGAAGAATTCACAATGCATGAACACTTTGAACTAATTCTAGCCCTAAAAACCACTAACTTAATTATTTAAATACATAAATTAAATCATTTAGCCCAAACAAAAGTATTGGAGAAAGAAATTAATTCTAGGAGCTATAGAACAAGTACCGTAAGGGAAAGATGAAAGATTAATTAAAAGTAACAACAAGCAAAGATTAAACCTTGTACCTTTTGCATAATGAATTAACTAGAAATACTCTAACTAAACGAATTAAAGCTAGAAGCCCCGAAACCAAACGAGCTACCTAAAAACAATTTTAAGAATCAACCCTTCTATGTAGCAAAATAGTGGGAAGATTTTTAGGTAGAGGTGAAAAGCCTAACGAGCTTGGTGATAGCTGGTTACCCAAAAAATGAATTTCAGTTCAACTTTAAACTTACTATAAAGAATATAAAAACCCAATGTAAGTTTAAATTATAGCCAAAAGAGGGACAGCTCTTTAGGAATGGAAAAAACCTTTAGTAGTGAATAAACAAATTATTAATATAAACATTGTAGGCTTAGAAGCAGCCATCAATAAAGAAAGCGTTCAAGCTCAACATCAAAATTAACTAATCTGATAAATCAAAATAATTTCCTATATTAAAAATTGGGTCAATCTATTTTTTCATAGATGAGATACTGTTAATATGAGTAACAAGAATATTAATTCTCCAAGCACAAGTGTATAACAACTCGGATAACCATTGTTAGTTATAGGACCATAGATAATAAGCCTCCAATTAAACATCTAAACTTTAACCGTTAATCCAACACAGGCGTGCTATAAGGAAAGATTAAAAAGAATAAAAGGAACTCGGCAAACACGAACCCCGCCTGTTTACCAAAAACATCACCTCTAGCATAACAAGTATTAGAGGCATTGCCTGCCCAGTGACTAAAGTTAAACGGCCGCGGTATCCTGACCGTGCAAAGGTAGCATAATCACTTGTTCCTTAATTAGGGACTAGCATGAATGGCTAGACGAGGGTTCTACTGTCTCTTATTCTCAATCAGTGAAATTGACCTTCCAGTGAAGAGGCTGGGATAGTAAAATAAGACGAGAAGACCCTATGGAGCTTAAATTAACTAGCTTAACTATTATAATGGAACCTAATGGACTAAACATAAAATTTAATAAGCTAGCAATTTTGGTTGGGGTGACCTCGGAGAACAAAAAATCCTCCGAATGATTTTAGCATAGACTAACAAGTCAAAGCAACTACTCAAATCTTATTGACCCAATTTTTATTGATCAACGGACCAAGTTACCCTAGGGATAACAGCGCAATCCTATTTAAGAGTTCATATCGACAATAAGGGTTTACGACCTCGATGTTGGATCAGGACATCCCAATGGTGCAGAAGCTATTAATGGTTCGTTTGTTCAACGATTAAAGTCCTACGTGATCTGAGTTCAGACCGGAGCAATCCAGGTCGGTTTCTATCTATTAACAATTTTTCCCAGTACGAAAGGACAAGAAAAATGAAGCCTCCTTAACAAAAGCGCTTTAAACCTAATTTATGAATTAAATCTCAATATAATAGATATGTAAAACCATAACCTACCTAGATAAGGTTATTAGGGTGGCAGAGCCAGGCAATTGCGTAAGACTTAAAACCTTGTTCCCAGAGGTTCAAATCCTCTCCCTAATAGTGTACTTTATTAATATTATAACCCTTCTAATCCCAATTCTAATCGCTATAGCTTTTTTAACTTTACTAGAACGAAAAGTCCTAGGATACATACAACTTCGAAAGGGCCCAAATATCGTAGGGCCATATGGTATTCTACAACCATTTGCAGACGCCATAAAACTATTTATAAAAGAACCAATACGCCCCTTAACTACTTCCATCTCTCTATTCATTATTGCCCCAACCCTATCTCTCTCATTAGCATTAAGCCTATGAATTCCATTACCAATACCACACCCACTAATTAATCTCAACCTAGGGGTACTATTTATCTTAGCAACATCAAGTCTATCCGTTTACTCAATCCTATGATCAGGCTGAGCTTCCAACTCAAAATATTCACTATTCGGTGCACTACGAGCAGTCGCTCAAACAATCTCCTATGAAGTAACTATAGCCATTATTCTACTCTCTGTGCTATTAATGAGCGGTTCATTTTCACTACAAATGCTAATTACAACACAAGAACAAATATGATTAATTATCCCTACCTGACCTATAGCAATAATATGATTTATCTCAACCTTAGCAGAAACAAATCGAGCTCCATTTGACCTAACAGAAGGAGAATCAGAACTTGTATCAGGATTCAATGTTGAATATGCTGCCGGCCCATTCGCACTATTCTTCATAGCTGAATATACTAACATTATTCTAATAAATGCCCTAACAACAATTATCTTCCTAGGTCCACTCCATAACATCAACTTACCAGAATTCTACTCAACCAACTTTATAGTAGAAACTCTAACTTTATCAACCGTATTTCTATGAATTCGAGCATCATACCCACGGTTCCGCTACGACCAACTAATACATCTCCTATGAAAAAATTTTCTGCCTCTCACGCTAGCATTCTGCACATGACATATTTCACTACCAATCTTCATAGCAAGTATTCCCCCCTACATCTAGAAATATGTCTGATAAAAGAGTTACTTTGATAGAGTAAATAATAGAGGTTTAAATCCTCTTATTTCTAGGACTATAGGAATTGAACCTACTCCTAAGAATTCAAAATTCTTTGTGCTACCAATACACCCAATCCTATAACAAGTAAGGTCAGCTAATTAAGCTATCGGGCCCATACCCCGAAAATGTTGGTTTAAACCCTTCCCGTACTAATAAATCCTATTACCATCATCATCATTTACTTTACTATTCTTATAGGGCCAATAATTACAATAGCCAGTACCAACTTAATATTAATATGAGTGGGCTTAGAAATAAGTCTCCTAGCAATTATCCCTTTATTAATTAACAAAAAAAACCCACGATCAACTGAAGCCGCAACAAAATACTTTATTACACAAGCAACTGCTTCAATAATTTTTCTATTTACCATTGTACTTAACTATAAACAAACAGGAACATGAATATTTCAACAACAAACAAATAATATTTTACCTAACATGATATTAATCGCATTATCAATAAAACTTGGCCTAGCTCCATTCCACTATTGACTGCCCGAAGTAACACAAGGAATTCCCCTACGAACTGGTCTAATTCTCCTCACATGACAAAAAATTGCTCCATTATCCATTATATTCCAAACCTATCAACTATTAAATCCAATAATTGTCTCAATACTAGCAGCCCTGTCAATTTTTACAGGGGCCTGAGGAGGGTTAAATCAAACCCAAACACGAAAAATTATAGCATATTCATCAATTGCACATATAGGCTGAATATTAGCCATTCTTCCATACAACCCAAATCTTACTCTACTTAACCTTATTATCTATATTCTCTTAACAATTCCTATATTTATAATTTTAATAATAAATACCTCTACAACAATTACCTCCATATCCATAACATGAAATAAAACACCTATAATCTTAATCATAACCTCACTACTTCTTCTTTCCCTAGGCGGACTTCCACCATTAACAGGATTCTTGCCAAAATGAGCTATTATCTCAGAATTATTAAAAAATAACTCTACTATTATAGCAACATTAATAGCCATAATAGCATTACTAAACCTATTCTTCTACACACGCCTAATCTACTCAACCTCACTCACAATATTTCCAACCAATAACAACTCAAAAATAATCTCACACCATGAAAATCTCAAATATAATCCTATTTTACCAACCCTAACAGTATTAAGTACACTCACCCTCCCTCTTTCACCCCAACTAATCACATAGAAGTTTAGGATATACAGTCCGAAGGCCTTCAAAGCCTTAAGAAAACACTTAAGTTTAACTTCTGATAAGGACTGTAAGACTTTATCCTACATCTATTGAATGCAAATCAATTACTTTAATTAAGCTAAGACCTTAACTAGATTGATAGGATTCAAACCTACGAAATTTTAGTTAACAGCTAAATACCCTATTCCTGGCTTCAATCTACTTCTCCCGCCTATCAGAAAAGGGGCGGGAGAAGCCTTAGTAGAGTAATTTCTCTACCCCTTCGAATTTGCAATTCGACATGAAAATCACCTTAAGGCCTGGTAAAAAGAGGACTTAAACCCCTGTGCTTAGATTTACAGTCTAATGCTTACTCAGCCATTTTACCTATGTTCGTAAATCGTTGACTATTCTCAACCAACCATAAAGATATTGGCACCCTGTATCTCCTATTCGGCGCTTGAGCTGGAATAGTAGGAACAGCACTAAGCATTTTGATTCGAGCTGAACTAGGACAGCCTGGAGCTCTCCTAGGAGACGATCAAATCTATAACGTTGTTGTTACAGCCCATGCGTTTGTTATAATTTTCTTCATAGTAATACCAATAATAATTGGGGGATTTGGCAATTGACTTGTTCCACTAATGATTGGTGCTCCTGATATAGCATTCCCGCGAATAAATAATATAAGCTTCTGACTTCTTCCCCCCTCATTCCTTCTACTTCTAGCATCCTCAATAGTAGAAGCAGGAGCAGGTACAGGATGGACAGTATATCCACCATTAGCCGGAAACCTTGCCCATGCTGGAGCATCAGTAGATTTAACTATTTTCTCTTTACATCTAGCAGGAGTTTCATCTATTTTAGGAGCTATTAACTTTATTACAACTATTATCAATATAAAACCCCCAGCCATAACCCAATATCAAACACCGTTATTTGTATGATCTGTATTAATTACAGCTGTCCTACTTCTTCTCTCACTTCCAGTACTAGCTGCAGGAATTACAATACTCCTAACGGATCGTAATCTTAATACTACATTCTTCGATCCAGCAGGAGGTGGAGATCCTATCCTTTATCAACACCTATTCTGATTCTTTGGGCATCCGGAAGTTTATATCCTAATTCTCCCAGGATTCGGAATCATTTCGCATGTAGTCACCTATTATTCCGGCAAAAAAGAACCTTTCGGATATATAGGAATAGTATGAGCTATAATATCTATTGGTTTTCTAGGCTTTATTGTATGAGCTCATCATATATTTACAGTAGGCTTAGATGTAGACACCCGAGCTTATTTTACTTCAGCTACTATAATTATCGCTATTCCAACAGGAGTTAAAGTATTTAGTTGACTAGCAACATTACACGGGGGGAATATCAAATGATCTCCAGCCATATTATGAGCACTAGGGTTTATCTTCTTATTCACAGTAGGAGGTCTAACTGGGATTGTATTATCAAACTCCTCATTAGACATTGTACTTCATGACACCTACTACGTAGTAGCCCATTTCCACTATGTGTTGTCTATAGGAGCTGTATTTGCTATTATAGCTGGATTTGTACACTGATTCCCACTATTCTCTGGCTACACTTTAAACGATACATGAGCAAAAGCTCATTTCGCTATTATATTTGTGGGAGTTAACATAACATTTTTTCCACAACATTTTCTAGGCCTTTCTGGAATACCACGACGATATTCTGATTACCCAGATGCCTATACCACATGAAATACAGTTTCATCTATAGGATCATTCATTTCATTAACAGCTGTCCTTGTAATAATCTTCATAATCTGAGAGGCTTTCGCTTCTAAACGAGAGGTTCTATCAGTTTCTTATTCCTCAACAAACTTAGAATGACTACACGGTTGCCCACCACCTTACCACACATTCGAGGAACCTTCTTACGTAAAAGTAAAATAAGAAAGGAAGGATTCGAACCCCCTAAAATTGGTTTCAAGCCAACCCCATAACCACTATGTCTTTCTTAATGAGATATTAGTAAAAATATTACATAACTTTGTCAAGGTTAAATTATAGAATCAAATCTATATATCTTATATGGCATACCCATTTCAACTAGGTTTACAAGATGCGACATCACCTATCATAGAAGAACTAATAAATTTTCATGATCATACCCTAATAATCGTCTTTTTAATCAGTTCTCTAGTCTTATATATTATTTCTCTTATATTAACTACCAAACTGACACATACAAGTACAATAGACGCCCAAGAAGTAGAAACAATCTGAACAATCTTGCCAGCTGCAATTCTTATCTTAATCGCTTTACCCTCTTTGCGAATTTTATATATAATAGATGAAATTAATAATCCTGTCTTAACTGTAAAAACTATGGGGCATCAATGATACTGGAGTTACGAATACACAGACTACGAAGACCTCTGTTTTGACTCATACATAATTCCAACAAATGATTTAAAACCAGGTGAACTTCGACTTCTAGAAGTTGATAATCGAGTTATTCTACCAATGGAACTTCCAATCCGTATGCTAATTTCATCCGAAGATGTACTGCATTCGTGAGCTGTGCCCTCACTAGGTTTAAAAACTGATGCAATCCCTGGACGTCTAAATCAAGCTACAGTATCATCAAATCGTCCTGGCCTATTTTATGGTCAATGCTCTGAAATCTGTGGATCAAACCATAGCTTTATACCAATCGTTCTTGAAATAGTGCCTCTAAAATATTTCGAAAACTGATCAGCCTCAATAATTTAAAATCACTATGAAGCTAAGAGCATTAACCTTTTAAGTTAAAATTAGAGACCTTAAATCTCCGTAGTGATATGCCACAACTAGACACATCCACATGATTTATTACTATTATTTCATCAATAATTACTCTATTTATTTTATTTCAACTAAAAATCTCTACACAAACCTTTCCAATAGCCCCCTCCCCAAAAATTTTCACAACACAAAAAATAAACACCCCTTGAGAATTAAAATGAACGAAAATCTATTTGCCTCTTTCATCACCCCAACAGTAATAGGCTTACCTATTGTTGTAACTATTATTATATTTCCATCAATTCTATTTCCATCATCAGAACGTCTAATTAGTAATCGTCTACATTCATTTCAACATTGACTTATTAAACTTATTATTAAACAAATAATATTAATTCACACACCAAAAGGACGAACCTGGGCCTTAATAATTGTATCATTAATTATATTCATCGGATCTACAAACCTATTAGGTCTTCTACCACACACATTTACCCCAACAACCCAACTATCTATAAACTTAAGCATAGCTATCCCCCTATGAGCCGGAGCTGTAATTCTAGGTTTCCGCCATAAACTAAAACATTCTTTAGCCCACTTTCTTCCCCAAGGAACCCCCATTTCTCTAATCCCGATATTAATTATTATTGAAACAATCAGTCTATTTATTCAACCTATAGCACTAGCAGTTCGATTAACAGCTAACATTACTGCAGGCCACTTACTAATGCACTTAATTGGAGGAGCTACTCTTGTTCTAATAAATATCAGCCCACCAACAGCTACAATTACATTTATTATTCTACTTTTACTTACCATGTTAGAATTTGCCGTAGCCTTAATTCAAGCTTATGTATTTACCCTACTAGTTAGTCTATATTTACATGATAATACATAATGACCCACCAAACACATGCCTACCACATAGTAAACCCAAGCCCATGACCATTAACAGGAGCATTCTCAGCCCTCCTACTAACATCTGGCCTAGTAATGTGATTTCACTATAACTCAACAACCCTTCTAACTATAGGATTACTAGCAAATCTTTTAACAATATATCAATGATGACGAGACATTATCCGTGAAGGAACATATCAAGGTCATCACACTCCTATTGTCCAAAAGGGTCTTCGATATGGAATAATTCTATTTATTATTTCCGAAGTATTCTTCTTCGCTGGGTTTTTCTGAGCTTTTTATCACTCCAGCTTAGTTCCTACCCACGACTTGGGGGGTTGCTGACCACCAACAGGAATTATTCCACTAAACCCCCTAGAAGTCCCATTACTAAATACCTCAGTCCTTCTAGCATCCGGTGTTTCAATTACATGAGCCCATCACAGCCTAATAGAAGGAAAACGAAATAATATAAATCAAGCCCTATTTATTACCATCATACTAGGTCTATATTTCACCCTACTTCAAGCCTCAGAATATTTCGAAACATCATTCTCTATTTCTGATGGTATCTACGGATCAACATTCTTTATAGCAACAGGATTTCACGGTCTACATGTAATTATTGGATCCACATTCTTAATTGTATGTCTTATGCGACAATTAAAGTTTCACTTTACATCCAAACACCACTTCGGATTTGAAGCAGCAGCATGATACTGACATTTTGTTGATGTAGTGTGACTTTTCCTATATGTCTCTATCTATTGATGAGGATCATACTCTCTTAGTATAACCAATATCACTGACTTCCAATTAGTAGATTCTAATAGACTTTAGAAGAGAGTAATAAATCTCCTAATCATTATATTAACAAACGCTTTCCTCTCATTAGCCCTAATCTTAGTAGCATTTTGACTACCCCAAATAAATTTATATTCTGAAAAAACAAATCCTTATGAATGCGGCTTTGATCCAACAAGCTCAGCACGATTACCATTCTCAATAAAATTTTTCCTAGTAGCTATCACATTTTTACTTTTCGATCTAGAAATTGCCCTTCTACTTCCACTCCCCTGAGCAATTCAAACTACCAATATTACAACAATAGCATTCACAGCCCTTATCCTAATCACAATCTTATCAATTGGACTAGCCTATGAATGATCACAAAAAGGACTAGAATGAACAGAATAACTGGTAATTAGTTTAACCAAAATTAATGATTTCGACTCATTAGATTATGATAATAATCATAATTACCAATATGATATCTGCCTTTCTCAATCTGACTTTCGCCTTTATCTTATCTCTTATAGGAACACTAATATTCCGATCTCATCTCATATCAACTCTACTGTGCTTAGAAGGAATAATATTATCCCTATTTATTATAACCACCACAACAACCTTAAACGCTAACTCAATAATTTCAATAGCCATCCCAATTGTAATTTTAGTATTCGCGGCGTGTGAAGCAGCAGTAGGCCTTGCCCTTCTAGTAAAAGTTTCCAATACTTATGGAACAGACTTTGTACAAAATCTTAATTTATTACAATGTTAAAAATTATTATACCATCACTCGCATTATTACCACTCACCTGACTATCCAAACATAAAAAAGTCTGAATTAACGTAACCTCATACAGCTTCTTAATTACCCTAATTAGCCTAACATTACTATGGCAAAATGACGAAAACAACATGTACTATTCAACCATATTTTTCTCAGATCCCTTATCCTCCCCCCTAATTATCCTCACATCTTGACTCCTTCCCCTAATATTGATAGCCAGCCAAAACCACTTAAAAAAAGAGAAAGAAATTTATCAAAAACTATATATTTCAATGCTAATTAGCTTACAAATTCTGCTTATCATGACATTTTCCTCCACTGAACTTATCATATTTTATATCTTATTTGAAGCTACACTAATCCCAACTCTCATTATTATTACTCGATGAGGCAATCAAACAGAACGGTTAAATGCAGGACTCTACTTTCTATTCTACACACTAATCGGCTCCATCCCACTCTTAATCGCCCTTATCTCAATCCAAAATTCAATAGGCACTCTTAACTTTATAATTTTGTCACTAACAAGCACCCCAATTAACAGTTCCTGATCAAACAACATTCTATGACTAGCATGCATAATAGCATTTCTCATTAAAATACCACTATATGGAGTTCACCTATGACTCCCTAAAGCCCATGTAGAAGCTCCAATCGCAGGATCCATGGTTCTAGCTGCCATTCTTCTTAAACTAGGGGGTTATGGAATAATACGAATCTCCATTATTTTAGAACCTTTAACAGAACACATAGCATACCCATTTATTCTATTGTCACTATGAGGAATAATCATAACAAGCTCAATCTGCCTACGCCAAACAGACCTAAAATCATTAATTGCTTACTCTTCAGTTAGTCACATAGCTCTAGTAATCGCATCTATCATAATCCAAACACCATGAAGTTTCATAGGAGCAACAGCACTTATAATTGCCCATGGTCTAACCTCCTCTCTGCTATTCTGCTTAGCTAACACTAATTATGAACGAATTCACAGTCGAACTATAATCATAGCTCGAGGGTTACAAATAATCTTTCCACTGATAACAACATGATGATTAATAGCAAGCCTAGCTAACCTAGCCCTACCACCATCAATTAACCTAATAGGAGAACTATTTATTGCAATATCCCTTTTCTCTTGATCCAACTTCTCCATTATCCTAATAGGAATTAATATTACTATCACAGCCATATATTCTATATACATAATTATTACTACTCAACGAGGCAAACTAACTAGCCATATAAACAACCTAGAGCCCTCACACACACGAGAATCAACACTAATAACTCTCCATATCCTTCCTCTTATCTTGTTAACTATTAACCCTAAACTAATTACAGGCCTTACCATATGTAAATGTAGTTTAAACAAAACATTAGATTGTGAATCTAAAAATAGGCAATAAACCGCCTCATTCACCGAGAAAGTATACAAGAACTGCTAATTCATGTCTCCATGCATAAACACATGGCTTTCCCACTTTTATAGGATAGTAGGAATCCATTGGTCTTAGGAACCAAAAACCTTGGTGCAAATCCAAATGAAAGTAATAAATATCATATCGTCCTCAATCCTAATAATTTTCCTTATTCTTCTAATACCAGTAATAATTTCAATAACTAATCTAACTAAATTTATTAACTTCCCACTTTATGTAACAACATCAATTAAATATTCCTTCATTCTAAGCCTTCTTCCCATACTACTATTTTTCCACTATAATACAGATTACATAATTACTTCATGACACTGAATTACTATAAACTCCATAAAACTGTCAGTCAGCTTAAAAATAGACTACTTCTCAATTTTATTTATTCCCGTAGCCTTATTTGTGACATGATCAATTATACAATTTTCCTCATGATATATACACTCAGACATTAATATTAATCGATTCATCAAATACCTCCTACTATTTCTAATTACAATATTAATTCTAACTACAGCTAATAATCTATTTCAACTATTCATTGGGTGAGAAGGTGTGGGTATCATATCTTTCCTTCTAATCGGATGATGATACGGACGAGCAGATGCAAACACTGCCGCCCTACAGGCAATCCTATATAACCGAATTGGAGATATCGGATTTATCCTAGCAATAACATGATTCTGCCTAAATACTAACTCCTGAGAAATTCAACAAATCTTAATTACTGACAATAACAGTCTTATTCCATTAATAGGGCTATTAATTGCAGCCACAGGAAAATCAGCTCAATTTGGCCTCCACCCATGACTACCCTCAGCCATAGAAGGGCCCACCCCCGTTTCCGCCCTACTTCACTCAAGTACAATAGTCGTAGCAGGTATTTTCCTAATAATTCGCTTTCATCCGTTAACTTCAAACAATACTACCATCTTAACAATAATATTATGTCTAGGGGCTATTACTACAATTTTTACAGCCATCTGTGCACTCACCCAAAATGACATTAAAAAAATTGTAGCATTTTCCACATCAAGCCAATTAGGCCTTATAATAGTCACCCTAGGAGTAAACCAACCCTACCTAGCCTTCCTACATATCTGTACGCACGCCTTTTTTAAAGCTATACTCTTCATATGTTCCGGCTCAATCATTCATAACCTAAATGATGAACAAGACATTCGAAAAATAGGAAGCATCATGAAACCCATACCTATTACTTCCTCATGCTTAATCATCGGAAGCCTAGCCCTAACAGGGATACCTTTCTTAACAGGCTTTTACTCAAAAGACCTTATCATCGAAGCCATTAACACCTGTAATACAAACGCCTGAGCCCTAATAATTACACTAATCGCCACATCCATAACAGCTATATATAGCATACGAATCATTTATTTTGTTACTATGACAAAACCGCGATTCCCCCCACTTATTACTATTAATGAAAAAGCCCCAAATATAATTAACCCAATTAAACGTCTAGCAATAGGAAGCATCCTAGCTGGATTTTTTATCTCTTACAATATTCCTCCTACTAACATTCAAATTCTTACAATACCATGATATCTAAAAACTACAGCCTTACTAATTTCCATCTTAGGCTTCATAATTGCTCTAGAACTAAATAATCTAAGCCTTAATCTTTCAATTAACAAATCCAACCCCTATTTAAAATTCTCGACTTTATTAGGATACTTTCCAACCATAACACATCGGATACTCCCACTAAAAACTCTAAATCCAAGTTTCAAGATATCTCTTAACCTCTTAGATTTAATCTGACTAGAAAAATCTATCCCAAAAGCAACTTCAACCTTACATACTAATTCATCTAAACTTCTAACTAACCAAAAAGGTCTAGTAAAACTATATTTTATATCATTCCTAATATCCATAACTATCATTATTCTACTTTACTCTATTAATCTCGAGTAATCTCAATAATAATAAAAATACCAGCAAATAAAGATCACCCAGCTACTACCATTATCCAAGTTGCACAACTATATATTGCTGCAACTCCAACCCCTCCCTCTAATATTAAGCCTACATCATCAACATCATACATTATTCAGTCATCTAAACTCCCTAAATCTACCAATTCTACTTCATCATAATAATCAAGCAAGTACACTAAAGCAACCTCTATAAAAATCCCCATAATTAAAAAGCTAAAAACTAACCAATTAGAACCCCAAGTTTCTGGGTATTCTTCAGTAGCCATAGCAGTTGTATAACCAAATACTACTATTATCCCCCCTAAATAAATTAAAAATACTATTAATCCTAAAAACGAACCCCCTAACCCTAAAACCATTAAACAACCAATAAACCCACTAATAATCAATCCCAGTCCCCCATAAATTGGTGAAGGCTTCAACGCCAACCCAAGACACCCAGTTAAAAAAAGTAAACTTAAAACAAAAATGTAATTAGTCATTATTTCTACACAGCACTTAACTATGACCAATGACATGAAAAATCATCGTTGTAATTCAACTATAGAAACAAAATGACAAACATTCGAAAAACTCATCCTCTAATAAAAATTATTAACCACTCATTCATTGATCTTCCTGCTCCATCTAATATTTCAACATGATGAAACTTCGGCTCTTTACTAGGAGTATGCCTAATTATCCAAATTATTACAGGCCTATTTCTAGCTATACACTACACATCAGATACAACAACAGCATTTTCATCAGTAGCACACATCTGCCGTGATGTAAATTATGGTTGGCTAATTCGATATATACATGCAAACGGAGCATCAATATTCTTCATCTGCCTATTTCTTCATGTAGGACGAGGTATATACTATGGATCCTATACATTCTTAGAAACATGAAATATTGGTGTAATTTTACTATTCACAGTTATAGCCACAGCATTTATAGGCTATGTACTTCCATGAGGACAAATATCTTTCTGAGGGGCAACAGTAATTACAAATTTACTCTCAGCCATCCCATACATTGGCACCACCCTAGTAGAGTGAATCTGAGGCGGATTCTCAGTAGATAAAGCCACCTTAACCCGTTTCTTCGCATTTCACTTTATTTTCCCATTTATTATTACAGCCCTTGTTATTGTTCACCTTCTATTCCTCCACGAAACAGGTTCAAACAACCCCACAGGTTTGAACTCAGATGCAGACAAAATTCCATTTCATCCTTACTACACAATTAAAGACATCCTAGGTATCTTGATCATAGTCGTCTTCCTAATAACTCTTGTCCTATTTTTCCCAGATTTACTAGGAGACCCCGACAACTACATACCAGCTAACCCACTTAACACCCCTCCCCATATTAAACCAGAATGATATTTTTTATTTGCCTACGCTATTCTACGTTCCATTCCTAATAAACTAGGAGGTGTTCTAGCCCTGGTCTTGTCCATCTTAATTCTAGCTTTCCTACCATTTCTTCACACCTCCAAACAACGCAGCTTAATTTTCCGCCCAATCACCCAAATCCTATACTGAGTATTAGCAGCCAACTTACTTATTTTAACCTGAATTGGAGGACAACCTGTCGAACACCCATTTATCATTATTGGCCAACTAGCTTCCATCAGCTACTTCTCTATTATTCTAATCCTCATGCCAATTTCAGGAATAATCGAAGATAAATTACTAAAATGAAATACATGCCCTGATAGTATAAATATTACTTTGGTCTTGTAAACCAAAAATGAGGAGCCATCCTCTCAGGACATTCAAGAAGAAGGAACATTTCCCCACTATCAACACCCAAAGCTGATGTTCTGATTAAACTACTTCTTGACAGTACATAAAATTACATAGTACAATTATACATATATGTATATCGTACATTAAACTATTTTCCCCTAGCATATAAGCAAGTAATAACTATTAATGATTTAAGACTCAATACTAAAATTTACACTCAAATTATCTACAACACGAATATTAATTAATACATTATATTAATGATCTACAGACATATCTGTGTTATCATACATACACCATTTCAGTCATAAACCTTTCTCTTCCATATGACTATCCCCTTCCACATTTGGTCTCTATTTCTACCATCCTCCGTGAAACCAACAACCCGCCCACCTATGCCCCTCTTCTCGCTCCGGGCCCATACCACTTGGGGGTAGCTATTCCTGAAACTTTATCAGACATCTGGTTCTTACTTCAGGGCCATCAATTGCGTTATCGCCCATACGTTCCCCTTAAATAAGACATCTCGATGGTAGCGGGTCTAATCAGCCCATGACCAACATAACTGTGGTGTCAGGCATTTGGTATTTTTTAATTTTCGGATGCTATCACTCAACATAGCCGTCAAGGCATGAAGGTCAGCACATCATGTAGCCGAACTCACGGTGAAGGATCATTAGTCCGCATAACCAAATCACCCAAGGCTAATTGTTAATGCTTGTTAGACATAAATTTATTTTACACCTGAAATCTCACTCACCAAACCCCCTTCCCCCTCCTCAACGCCAAACCCCAAAAACATTAAGGATCTTACTTGATTTTCATATATATTATTCCATTCTAGTAGTCCACAAAATATAACTTTAATTTTAGTATTTGTAAAAATTTTACAAAACTAAATTTCACCTTTCCATCCTCAACACAACTTTGAGTTCCCAATGAATTTTTATCCAGTTGATGTAGCTTAATGA